TTTTTTTAGTTGTATCGACCCAGTCGCTCACTAATGGATCTTTACGGTGCTTTCTCTATCAATTTGGGAACTTTATCCATAGAGTAGTAGTATAGGCCATACTTTCTTCCTATTTTGATTCTCGTGAAGTGTCCTTCCTTCCTACAGCTGATAGGGCAAAATCGTTGTTTTGACGATCCCTATGTAGAAAGCCCTTTTTCTAGTATTTACTAGAAAATTTGATCCTTTCTTTTTTTTTTCTTCTTTCTATAGTGGAGATAGTCGCACGTAATGACAGATCACGGCCATATTATTAAAAGCTTGCGGTAAGAAGGGGTTTCGTTCTAGTGCCCGGAAATAATATTCCAAAGCCTTTGTATGCTCTCCATTGCTTGTGTGTATAAGGCCTATATTATAGAGTATATAACTTCGATCATAGGGATCAATTTCTAGTCGCGTAGCTTCATAATAATTCTGCAAAGCTTCCGCATAATTTCCTTCGGATTGAGCCAACATCCGTTACGGTCGTTCATTCTATTCAAAAAATCTCCGTTCCAAAACCGTACATGAGGTTTTCATCTCATACGGCTCCTCCCTTCTGTACATAGTACTAAGCGAAATAATCTATAGAATAAAAATAGAATTAGTCCCATCTTATTATGAACCGAAAGGGGCTGGTATTTTTCCAAGAAATCTCTAGCCAACCTTCCCGCAAGAGGTTTTTCTTAACACCAATGAATTCTATTAATGCTAGAGGAAAACGATAGCTCCAAGAATTTCTTTGTTCTCAACGCCTCCTATTTAGAGGAATTAGCCACTTCAACGATCTTTGATGGTTATAGGGGTATCCAAAGTACAAACCTGATGGTTGTTTGTTATCCCAACCATTCTTCCCAGCCCTGATACCGATCAGGAAAGGGCTAATTTCTAACAAAGTTTTTCTCTTGTTGATTCCTATTTCTAGGTGTAGTGCTTTTCTCCCCTATGCTGCCTATTGGTATGGTACTAGTAGAGTAGGATTGGCCTGTAATACAGAACCTATCCTGTAGGTGTAACCTTTCGCTCAATACTCAAATCTACAATTGAAGCATCTGAGGCCGCATCAATCGAGGATACACGACAGAAGGAATTGTTAGTTCACCTCACCTTCCCCAAGCGTGGGTTTCCTTTACTAATTTTGTTCTCTCTATGCGAACCCCCTCTCTTTCTCGTAAGACTGAGGTGTAGGTAGGGCTAAAAAAAAAAAAAAAAAAAGAGTCAAATCGCACCATCTCTATAATAAGTAAATGCCCTTTTTTCCCCTGAGGTTGTCGGAATTATTCGCAATAAAATATTGGCTACAATTGAAGAGGTCTTATCAATGAAATTTCCATTTATACGGGATCTAGGCATAATTCCCAACCCATTCTATATAGAATTGTTTTCATTTCTTCACAAAATAACATAAAAACAAACACATTCGATTCTTATAAATCGATCGATCCATATGCTCTAAATGGATAAGAGAGGTATGGATTTTCCGCTCAGCTCAAATTGTCTCCTTTTCCTTCTGTTTGGACAAGAAGAGATATGAAATATTTGACTAAGATTGGATTTCATTCCACTTTTCTATTTCTCAACAATAACTTCTCTCATCAGCTATTTCGCGTTTTCAAAGTCATTAATTGTCTCATACCCTTTTTTAGATTTCGATTGTATGGCGTAGCGTACCTTATGCAAACAGAATTCTAGGGTTCCTCTATTTTATTATGGAATAAGAAGAATTCTTCCATTCTCTTTTTCTTTGGTTTGGGGAAAACCCAAACTAAAACTTTTCGAGGGAGCGGAATTCCTAGTAAAAAAATCCTGGATCCTTCCACTTAGATGAAAAGGAATTTTTCCAATAGAACCATGGAACCCCCGAGCCGTTGTGGTTGTACCTGTACTGCAGGAATAGGAAAACTCGCTATTCACTTAGTTTATTTTCCATAATAAGATTATGTAGGAGAGATGGCCGAGCGGTTCAAGGCGTAGCATTGGAACTGCTATGTAGACTTTTGTTTACCGAGGGTTCGAATCCCTCTCTTTCCGTTTCTCTTAATTGATCAACGTTAACGATCACAATGTATCAAATCAAATAACAATTTATTCCAGCAATAATACCTTTATTTAATAGAAATTTTTTATAGTAAATTACTGTGGTATGTAAAATACACATAGAGGAAAGAACAAAAAAGAAAAAAGGATCCTAGGGTTAATCCATTTATGCTAGTTGAATGGGAAAATACGAATTAAGGGCCTTAGGTCGATTTAGTTCGGGGAAAGGGGAAGGGGAAGAAAATTCTATGAACTTTTCCTTTTTTCGTTAAGTTCAAGTCTGACGAGAGTAATATTCTACAACTAACAACTCATTTATTTTGAGACCGACCCACTTCCTATCTAGGATTTTTTTAACTAGTCCTTTATATTGCAATGTGTCAATCGTCAAATGCTTTGGCAATTTCCCCGGGTCGGATGAAGCAATAGAATTTTGAATCAGACGTTTTGATCTTTGGTTATCCTTCGTAGTAATAATATCTCGGGGTTTGCAACGAAAACTTGGTATATCGACTATACGACCATTAACTAAAATATGTCTATGGTTAACTAATTGCCGGGCCCCAGGAATGGTTGAAGCCATACCCAATCGAAAAAGGATATTATCCAAACGCATTTCAAGTAATTGTAGTAAAACCTGACCTGTTGACCTTTTTGCTTTTCCAGCGATATGTACATATCTAAGTAATTGTCGTTCTGTCAGACCATAATGAAAACGCAATTTCTGTTTTTCTTGAAGACGAATACGATATTGCTCTTTTTTCCCAGAATGGAATTTCTTTTTCAGATTACTTCCGGATTTAGGTGTTTTTCTAGTGAGTCCTGGTAAAGCTCCCAGACGGCGTATTTTTTTTAAACGAGGTCCTCGATAACGGGACATGAAGACTCCTTGTTTATTTTATTGAAATTTCATTTTACACAATTAATTTCATTGTATTTACATTACAGAATACATCAAAATTAAAACTGAATTAAACTAAAGGATAAACAGAGTAAAATCTACTAAAGTACCACAAAAAATGGAATTTCATCAACATCTGGATTTTTTGTATATATATTATTTATTTTATTGTTTTGTATCTAGCAAAATTGTAAGGTAGAACCACATAATAGATCCTGGATTCTCCATTTAATTCGGAGAAAAAGAGAAAAAGAGAGATTCTTGTTCATGGAACATCGATATAGAAAAAAGCCGACTATCGGATTTGAACCGATGACCCTCGCATTACAAATGCGATGCTCTAACCTCTGAGCTAAGTGGGCTTACATAACAGAAATAGTGTAACAAATAGAAATATGTATAGTATAGGAAATCCGTAAAATGTCAGATCTTAATTATTAATCTTAGCTATTAACTAGTTCGAAATTGGAAGTTCTACTTAGAAAAAAATACTAGAACTTCATAAAGATAAAGTTAACTTGATATGCTTAACTGGAGGATATCCTTAAATAGGATTATAGAAATTTTTGAACTTTCTTTTTATTTCTCTAATTCGCAAATTGATTTTTCTAATAGAATAGAATCTATTCCAATTTCTATATTGAATTTGATTTCAGATATTTTCAATTTGATATGGCTCGGATGAGTAATCTAATACATAGAAAAGAATAATATATATGATGAAAGATATAATAAAGAGAAAATGCGAATTTCTTGGCATTTTCATTCGATCATTATAGACATTTTTTGAGATATTTTGTTTTTTTTGTTATTTCTTAATAATTTAATGATTAATATTTCACTAAGGAGAACATAGAATCATAGCAAATGAAATTGCTAATTCTGATTAGAAAAAAAAAAAGAATGAATATCAAGCGTTATAGTATGATTTTGAATACTCTAAAAAAGAAAGGCGGGGGGGGGGGGTGGGGGAGAGAAAAACTTTGGGATATATTGATTCGGATTGAATTGCAAATACATCAACGATAGAATCAATTCAATTCTGAATTGCAATAAGCAGGGTCTGTCAAATAGAGACGAACTGCTAGACTACGTCGAGTAATTAATTCAACGATTCCAAAAAAAACTAAGAGATGGATGAAATTACACAAGGAATCCAGGTCTCAATCAAAGAAAAGGAAAATGGGGATATGGCGAAATCGGTAGACGCTACGGACTTGATTGTATTGAGCCTTGGTATGGAAACCTGCTAAGTGGTAACTTCCAAATTCAGAGAAACCCTGGAATTAAAAAAGGGCAATCCTGAGCCAAATCCGTGTTTTGAGAAAACAAGTGGTTCTCGAACTAGAATCCAAAGGAAAAGGATAGGTGCAGAGACTCAATGGAAGCTGTTCTAACGAATCGAGTTGATTACGTTGTGTTGGTAGTGGAACTCTCTCTAAATTTAGAGAAAGTAAGGGCTTTATACATCTAATACACACGTATAGATACTGACATAGCAAACGATTAATCACGGAACCCATATCATAATATAGGTTCTTTATTCTTTTTTAGAATGAAATTAGGAATGATTATGAAATAGAAAATTCTGAATTTTTTTAGAATTATTGTGAACCCATTCCAATCGAATATTGAGTAATCAAATCCTTCAATTCATAGTTTTCGAGATCTTTTAAAAAGTGGATTAATCGGACGAGGATAAAGAGAGAGTCCCATTCTACATGTCAATACTGACAACAATGAAATTTCTAGTAAAAGGAAAATCCGTCGACTTTATAAGTTGTGAGGGTTCAAGTCCCTCTATCCCCAAACCCTCTTTTATTCACTAACTATAGTATTTATCCTCTTTTTTTCTTTTTATCAATGGGTTTAAGATTCATTAGCTTTCTCATTCTACTCTTTCACAAAGGAGTGCGAAGAGAACTCAATGGATCTTATGCTGCTATTCATTGAATAGATTTCTTTTTTATTATAGTATCGGCAAGGAATCTCGGTTATTAACTCTATTTTTAAGTATTATTAAGTAAGCCATGCACAATGCATA